TCTAATTCTAAATTAACGGAATGGTTAGTTATAGCTAGTTTTAGTTATGGCTATTAATTGAATTTAAAATTAATAATACTCAAATCTTCCTTTTCGTTTTTTTGTTATGTTATAATGTTTTTTTTTGTTATGTTATAGAAGGCCTGCCCTAAGAATAACATGAAAGATAAAAGCGCAATCCAGATCATAATGAAACACTCCTCTGGTTTCATTCGGAAAGGTGAAAGCTAAGACGAAAAAAAAAAAAAAAAAGAATTGACCGTTCAAGTATTTAAAATTTCACGCTAAAAACGGTAGAAATAGGGGCATATATAAGTATAATAAATATATATTATACTATAATATATATGTTATGCGATCTATATTGAATTGATGATATAGAAATGATAGAATCATTTCTGATTGGACCAAATACGGGTCTCCGATAGAGATGAAAGAAAATATACAAGAAATCAAATAGTCGAAAAAACTTTTCAATATAGGAACCGGTATCTAATGAATTCAACCGGTCCAGCATAATAGAAATGAAAGAAAAAGGGGGGGGGCGGCATCATGATGTGATCTTAATCACATCAAAAAAAAGAGGGGATATGGCGAAATTGGTAGACGCTACGGACTTAATTGGATTGAGCCTTGGTATGGAAACCTACCAAGTGAGAACTTTCAAATTCAGAGAAACCCTGGAATTAAAAATGGGCAATCCTGAGCCAAATCCTGTTTTATGAAAATAAACAAGGGTTTCATAAACCGAAAATAAAAAAGGATAGGTGCAGAGACTCAATGGAAGCTGTTCTAACAAATGGAGTTGGCTGCATTGTGTTAGTAAAGGAATCCTTCCATCGAAACTTCAGCAAGGATGAAGGATAAACCTATATACATACGTATAGTACTGAAATACTATCTCAAAATGATTAATGACGACCCAAATCTGTATTTTTTTATATTTATATGAAAAATGAAAGACTTGTTGTGAATCGATTAAAAATTGAAAAAAGAATCGAATATTCATTGATCAAACCATTCACTCCACCGTAGTCTGATAGATCTTTTTAATAATTGATTAATCGGACGAGAATAAAGATAGAGTCCCATTATACATGTTAATATCGACAACAATGAAATTTATAGTAAGAGGAAAATCCGTCGACTTTAGAAATCGTGAGGGTTCAAGTCCCTCTATCCCCAAAACGACCCGGTTGACTCCCTAATTATTTATTTTCATTTTATCATTTTGTTAGCGATTCAAATCAAAATTCGTTATATTTATCATTCATTCTCATTCTACTCTTTTCTTTCACAAATGGATCTGAGCTAAAATTTTTTTCTTATCACAAGACTTGTGTGTGATATATATGATACGCGTACAGTACAAATGATTTGAGCAAGGAATCCATTAAATTTGAATAATTAACAATACATATCATTACTTGTACTGTACTGAAACTTTGAAAATTTATTTTTGAAGATCCAAGAAATTCTATTAGATCCTGTATAATACTTTGTAATACTTTTTCGTTTTTCTAATTGACTAATTGACATAGACCCAAGTCCTATATTAAAATAAAATGAGGATGATGCGTCGTGAATGGTCGGGATAGCTCAGCTGGTAGAGCAGAGGACTGAAAATCCTCGTGTCACCAGTTCAAATCTGGTTCCTGGCACATGAGTAATTTGTATGAGTATATATTCTAAAAATTAATTGATATGGGTCGACATACATATTCATTAATAGTATAAATCATGATACATATTTATCCATCTAAATGTCGGAGATATACCCCTTATATATATCATATGTATATAAAGTATACAAAAGAATTCCATTTTGTTTCCTCTTGTTTTTTTATTTGTCCATACTGTGTCTCCTTTTGTTCAAAAAAAACGTTAATACTTTATACATATTCGAAAGGCTAAATTAGTTAGTTGAAAGAGAAAAAGTATAGTCTAGAGGAGTTGAAGGATGGGAATCGCCAAAGTTCATTTCAGATACAGTACAAATAGAATATGATCCTCTTTCATTTCCTTCTATATTTTTTTCAGATTCTATTTCTTCATTTCCTCCTATGTTACTTTCTATAGCCCATCTAAGTGATGTGCGCGGTACATAGTTCATAATGCGGAACTCTTTTAGTTTCATCCTAGTGGCTCGGCTCATTCGAAAAAGTATCTTCAAAATTTGAGAATCTCAATGAATCCTCTAATTTTTTTTTTTAGTATTTATTTTATTTAGCCCACCCAATAACTAAAAAAAAAATAATATGTGAATGAAACTTCAATTACTATGTTTGATCTCGAAGAGAATGTACAAAAATTCTTTGAATATCTGGAGTTGTAGAAGTGAAGATTAGTTTCTGATTATTCAATGAGCATCTTGTATTTCATAAAAATTAGGGGCAATATAATCCTTACGTAAAGGCCATCCTATCCAACTTTCAGGCATTAAGATACGTTTCAGGCGTGGATGATTATCATAAAGGATTCCCAGCATATCATAGGATTC